TGAGTTAAGGGCTTATTTAAAAACGAATAAACCTAAATTTAACGAAATCATATCTTCTACCAAGACATTCACTGGGGAAGCAGAAGCCCTTTTGAAGGAAGCTATTCAGGAACAGATGGAACTCTTTTTACTTCAGGAACAAGTAAAAAAAAATTAATTAATAATTTCATACCTTTATTATTTTCATAATTAGTATCTTTTATTTTTCTTTAATTTAAAAGAATTTTATAATAATAAAGATAATTTAAAAGAATTTTATAATAATAAAGATAATAAATTCAGAATCTATTTTTATAAAGATACGAATATAATTAATATATAGGCAATTTCAATAAAATTGATATGGAAAAAATTTGCGTCCAATAGGATTTGAACCTATACCAAAGGTTTAGAAGACCTCTGTCCTATCCATTAGACAATGGACGCTTTTCTTTTTTCTTTTCCTTTTCACGAAATTTTCGTGAAAAGGAAAAGAAAAAAGAATTCTAAAAAATACTGTATCTATGAGAATCTATTTAGAATTCTTATTCTAAATAGAATAAGACTAAATTGTTCTTTAAAAAAATGAACTCATTTAGTAAGAATAATGAATTCGATAATAGAAAATATATATATAGAAAAAATATATATATATATTCAAATAGAATATATAGAGAAATAGGATATAAGCGGGTAGCGGGAATCGAACCCGCATCGTTAGCTTGGAAGGCTAAGGGTTATAGTCGACGTTCATGAATGAACGTCTCTAATTCAAAACCGAACGTGAAACTTTTGTTTCATTCAGCTCCTTTACAGAATAATTTAAGAGATAGATGGAATACATGAAAAAAATGACCCATAACATCTATGTCAGCCTTTCGGTATGAATACATTTAAAACACGTTGCTTTTTAGATGATCCCTCTAGAAGAGGAGTATTAGAACAATCTTCTTTTTTCTAGTTACTTCGTTCTCTATTTCTATTTGAGAGAATCTTTAGGAAAAGAATAAAATTTCCGTCGAGCTTAATAAATATGTTGATGTTTCTAGTAAACTAAAAAAATCGTTTAATAGCTATTTTGCTTCAATTTCTCCTATACAAAACAAATAATAAAAAAAATGGAAGATTTAGTTACGATTGGAAACTAATTTTCTATATCATTCTCCCTGGATCCTTTACTCATATTCAAAAATTTGGATTCTGGATCCAATCGCAAAAACTTATGTTTCATAATTTTAGAATCAATTCTAATCTAAATTGTATACAAATTACGATAATGTATGTTATTCCTCGAATCGTTCGTTGAGAGGTATAAAGGATGAAATCCCTTTAAGTAAGAAATAAAGTTTTGGATCGTGATATGAATCACGCAAGGGACCCCTTAACTATTAAGGGATCTATAGAACGAGTCGCACTTTTACCACTAAACTATACCCGCTACAATACAATTATTGTATATAAAAGGATCTTTTGTCGAACAAGGGAATACGTCCTAATTATGCAATAGGTGCATAATTTTACGATAATTAGAGTGTTGACGTGTTTCGTAAAGGGGCCCCCTAATGAAATTTAGAAAAGGGGGCGAATCTTATTTTTGGATTTTCTTTTTGCTGAAGGTATAAAAAATTAAATCAATAATTCTCTCTTTATTTATAGATAATAAATAGAAAAAAAGACAGATAAGATATAAATGAAGGCTTTTTTCGAGCCCTACTTTTTGTTCTTTTTGTTTATGCGATGTATCATAAGCATAATAATTCTTTTTTTTGAATTGGGGAGAGATGGCTGAGTGGACTAAAGCGGCGGATTGCTAATCCGTTGTACGAATTTTTGTACCGAGGGTTCGAATCCCTCTCTTTCCTTTTATTGATAATTTGGTATTTTTTGCTTTTGAAATTATGGAGTTTCTTTTTTTTTTTCTTCCCTCTTTGTTTAATTTTTTTTACAAGTTAAAGATGTTTTACAAGTTAAAGATGTTTTACAAGTTAAAGATGTTTTACAAGTTAAAGATGTTTTACAAGTTAAAGATGTTTTACAAGTTAAAGATGTTTTACAAGTTAAAGATGTAAAATAGATAAAAAAACAAAAAATATTTCAAAATCCAGCACAAGTAAGCAAAACAAAAAAGATTTTCTTATTCTTCACGTCCAGGATTACGTCCTGGATCATTAGATAGGAATCCGAAGATGAAAAGAGAAACAAAGAATATCACTATCGTGTAAACAAATAGTTTTAGAGTAAGCATTACAAAATCTCCAAGATAATTAAAAAAAAACGCCAGAGAAAGAGAATAGATTCTCTTCTATTTCATATTATGTTTCCTTTGATACTAAGTTTATAAGTTTATAAGAAATGAAGTAATTTCAAAAAAAAAAAAACTTAGGAAATTTATTTGTAGTAAGAATTGAGTCTTTATATTACCAAATTTTTTTTTCATATCCACAATTCAAGATCTAGGTATTGGTGGTGGACTCCAATCGAATAATAGAATTTTCATTTTTTAATGGAAAAAACAGAAATGATGAGATGGTCCAGATTTTGATTTTCGAATCTTAATAATTTTTTTCGGACATTATTCAAATTAAAGATCTTATCGAAAACTTACAGCAGCTTGCCAAACAAAAGCTAAGAGAAAAAAAAGTAAGGGTATTACTGGCATAAAATCGACAATTGGATTCAAAAAAGCGTAGGCTTCAGGTAATTTTCCCAAGAAAAAACTACTTGAATAAAGGGCAGAGTCAATACAAATACAGACCAAGCTAAAGATATTAAGCATAAAAAAAATGTTGTTCTTTAAGAAAATAAATTGTATTTTTGCTTTTTTTGAATTCTCATTTTTATTGTATTTTTTTATATTATGTTATTATTATATATATTATATATATGATATGATTTATTATATATATAATTTGATTTAGTATTATCATTTTTATTTATTTATTATACTCTTATATTAAAATATATTAAAATGAAATAGAAAAGAAAAAATCAATTTTGATTTCTTTTGATTTCTAAATATATATAGAAAAAAAAAAAAATGGAAAATAATGGAATATAAATAAGTCAACTATTGAATTGATATTTATAGATAGGAATATTACTAAATCAGTAAAAAAACAAAAAAAATGAATCAACTAAGATCATACCCCCAATCCCTTTTTCATTTTAACTTATCCAATTCAAAACAGTTTCATTCTGAAATCAAAAATCGAAGAAATCCTATATTCATACAATATCTTAATTGAATTCTATGTAATGATCAATAAATTCAGTTTAATTCGATATTTATGGATATCCAAATTCTAGTAACAGTTTCATTTATTCTATAGAATAAATTTAGAACTGGGATTGACGAACAACTCATAATACTATTTACTAAATAATAGTATTTAGTAATGTCGAATCCAAAATGGGGCGTAGCCAAGTGGTAAGGCAACGGGTTTTGGTCCCGTTAGGCGAGGGTTCGAATCCTTCCGTCCCAAAGGTCATGGATATCCATGATCTATTCTATACCTAGAGTATAGAATTTTTATTTACTATTTAGTAAATAATAGTATTTAGTAATGCCCTATCCAAAATAGGGGCGTAGCCAAGCGGTAAGGCCACGGGTTTTGGTTGGTCCAGTTAATTTATACTCCCCCGTTACGAGGGTTCGAATCCCTCCGCCCCAAAGGTCGTGGATATCCATGACCTATTCTATACCTAGAGTATAGAATTTTTATTTCCATTTATTGATTTCAATTTATTGTTTATTGATAGAATATCGACAGTTTAGTTTAGTTTTATATTTAGAAATGAAATAGTTAAAACTTAAATGACTATTCATCTCTTGTGTTTTCTTGTAAATTAGGAGCAAAAATACCTATGTATAATAAAAATGTAAACGAAGACCCATCTAGTTTAAGTTTAACTGATATGGATAATATCAGTGTAAACGAAGACCCATCTAGTTTAACTGATATGGATAATAAAAATGTAAACGAAGACCCATCTAGTTTAAGTTTAACTGATATGGATAATACTATCCATGGTGATTCTGATTATTTACTAAGGGATAGTAATAGTTATTTCATATATGATTGGAATAATAGCATTAATATTTGTATTAAAGGTTATATCCTTTCTGAAATCGGTATCGATAGTTTCACGATAGATGAAATCAATGATAATGATTATAATTTTGATAAGCTCCAAGGGGCTAGTTACATTTTTTTAGAAATTTTAGAAAAACAAAAGGAGGGTGATTCTAATGGTCAGAATAATAGTCCAAATAATACTCATAATAGTCCGGATGATAATCCGAAGGATACTCAAAATGATACTCCGAATCATAGTCAGAATGATACTGACGGGGGGGGTAGTGAGAATAATCATAGTCAGAATCCTAGTGAGCATGCTAGAGACACTGATAGAGAGAGTTATGATGATGATCAGGAAAAGGATGATGAAGAGGAGATCGATAGGATCCGAAGGGCTAGTTACATTTTAGAACCTGAAGAACCTGATGAAGAGTATGATGAAGAGCATGAGTATGAGTATGATGAGTATGATGATAAGGATGAGGAGGAGATCGATAGGATCCGAAGGGCTAGTTATATTTTAGAACCACCAGAACCTGAAGAACCTGAAGAACCTGATGAAGAGGATGATGAAGACTATGAGGAAGAGGAAGAGGAAGAGGATGACGAAGAGATCGATAGGATCCGAAGGGCTAGTTATATTTTAGAACCAACAGAACCAGAAGAAGAGTATGATGAAGACGAAGAGTATGATGAAGAGGAAGAGGATGATGAAGACTATGAGGAAGAGGAAGAGGAAGAGGATGAGGAGGAGATCGATAGGATCCGAAGGGCTAGTTACATTTTAGAACCACCAGAACCCGATGAAGAGGAAGACGAAGAGGAAGACGAAGACGAAGAGGAAGACGAAGAGGAAGACGAAGAGGAAGACGAAGAGGAAGAGGAGGAGATCGATAGGATCCGAAGGGCTAGTTACATTTTAGAACCTGAAGAACCCGATGAAGAGGATGATGAAGACGAAGAGGAAGACGAAGAGGAAGAGGATGATGAAGACGAAGAGGAAGAGGAAGACGAAGAGAAGGAGAGTGAGAAGGTCCAAAATAGTACTGAAATCGAGAGTACTAGGGCTCCAAATGATTTTTCGCATTTGTGGGTTGCCTGCGACAGTTGTTATGGAAACAATTATAAGAGATATTTTAAATCAAAAATGAATATTTGTGAATACTGTGGATGTCATTTGAAAATGAGCAGTTCAGATCGAATCGACCTTTTGATTGATCCAGGTACTTGGAATCCTATGGATAAAAACATGTTCTCTGTGGATCCCATTGACTTTAATGGGGAAGACGAACCTGATGAAAATGATGATTATCCAGATCCAAATAGTTCGGAAGACAAACCTTCTGAAAATAGTTCGGAAGACAAACCTTCTGAAAATAGTTCAGAAGACAAACCTTCAGAAAATAGTTCGGAAGACAAACCTTCTGAAAATAGTTCAGAAGACAAACCTTCTGAAAATAGTTCAGAAGACGAACCTTCAGAAAATAGTTCAGAAGAGGAACCTTCTGAAAATAGTTCAGAAGAGGAACCTTCTGAAAATAGTTCAGAAGAGGAACCTTCAGAAAATAGTTCGGAAGACGAACCTGATGAAAATGATGATTATCCAAATCGTCTTGATTCTTATCAAGACAGAACCGGATTACTGGACGCGATTCAAACAGGCACAGGTCAAGTAAATGGTATTCCTGTAGCAATTGGTATTATGGATTTTGAGTTTATGGGAGGTAGTATGGGATCCGTAGTGGGTGAGAAAATCACTCGGTTGATCGAATATGCTACCAATCAACGTTTACCTCTTATTATAGTATGTGCGTCTGGAGGAGCGCGTATGCAAGAAGGAAGTTTGAGCTTAATGCAAATGGCTAAAATTTCGTGTGCTTTATATAATTATCAAGTCAATGAAAAGTTATTCTATGTACCGATACTTACATCTCCTACTACTGGTGGGGTAACAGCTAGTTTTGGAATGTTGGGGGATATCATTCTTGCCGAACCCGATGCTTACATAGCATTTGCAGGTAAAAGAGTAATTGAAGAAACGTTGCATATCGAAGTGCCCGAAGGTGTACAATCGGCTGAATTTTTATTCGAAAAGGGCGCATTTGATTCAATCGTATCACGTCCTTATTTAAAAGAAGTTTTAAGTGAGTTATTGCATTTCCATGGTTTCTTTCCTTTGACTCAAACTGAAAAATAATTAAGACTCTAATTTGATTTTTTTTTTTTTCAATCCAGTTATTTCATTCTAAACTCTTTATTTTTAATAAAAATAAAGAGTTTAGATTTTTCCTTTTGATTCTTAATAAATCTTATTCATTTTTTTCTTTGATTATGTATTTATTATATACTTAATTATGTATACTCCGTATATAATAGATATATCTATTCATCTCTATTCATTTAGATATACTTAGTATAAGTCTATATGAATTCTAGTGATTATAGACTATCTTTAATATAAGAAAAATCAAAATATTATTAATATAACAATCAACAAAAAATAACATAACAGGTACAAATACGAAATTGAGGTACCCCATTTTATGATAAACTTACCTTCCCTTTTTGTTCCTTTAGTGGGCCTAGTATTTCCGGCAGTTGCAATGGCTTCTTTATTTCTTCATGTTCAAAAAAACAAGATTTTTTAGATACGGGCAAAAGTACTACTATTAATATTACCTTAATAAGATAAGGAGGATTTAATATAACAACAAAAATATTAATAGAACAATAAAAAAAAAAATAACAGGTACAAATATGAAATTGAGGTACCCATTTTATGATAAAGGTTTATGTGTTTTTAGTGGGCCTTGTCTTAATTGTAATGTCTGCTTTATTGGTTAATGTTCCAAAATTAATTAGTTGGGGATCAGAAAAACATGGTTGTCGTTCACAAGACGCATGGCTTGACATTGTACCGGGGTCCCGAAAACCAATCAATTTCTTCTGGGCTTCTTTCACTCTTTTAGGTTCATTAGGGGTGTTATATATTTCAGTTTCCAGTTATTATGGTAGACATTTTTTCTCTTTGATTTCATCTGAATTTGTAGTTCCTTTTTTGCCACAAGGGGTCACCCTGACTTTCTATGGAATCGCAGGTCTCTTTCTAAGTTTACATTGGTGGCTTCTAATTTTTTGGAATGTGGGGAGTGGTTATAATTTTTTCGATAAAAAAAATAGAATGGTGTGTTTTTTTCGTTACGGATTTCCTGGAACATATCGTCGTATTTTTCTCCGAGTTCGTATGGAAGATATTCAGTCCCTCATACTACAAGCTAACCCTAACCCAGAACCCAGTAGTGGTGTCCTTTATATGCAAACACGAGAACAAGGGACCATTCCTTTGACTCCTGTTGATGATTATTATGATAGGACTCCACGCAACGTTATACAAAAAGCTTGGGACTTGTCCAGATTCTTGAGTGTACCAATGGAAATCGTTCCATATTCTTGAGTCTACCAATGGAAATCGTTGTATCAAAAAAATAAATGCTTTCTCTAAGAAAGCATTTATTTTTTGATTTCTGTATTATTTTGTATTCTTTAATTTCCAAATTAAAGGAAAAAACAAATTTCCGAATTACAAATAAAAAAAGAGAGAATCGATTCTCAATTTATATTAAAAAAATTCGAAATTGATACATAGGCTAGGTTCTATTACTTGTATTTACTTGTAAAAGAACTTATGCTTGATAGAAAAATTATTATTCTATTCTATAAAAATTATTATTCTATTCTATATAGTTGACAAATGAGATGAAACTGAGTTCATTAAAGACGAAAAATGGCAAAAAAGAAAGCATTCATTCCCCTTCTATGTCTTACATCTATAGTCTTTTTGCCCTGGTGCATCTCTTTTACATTTAAGAAAAGTCTGGAATCTTGGATTACTAATTGGTGGAATACGAAACAATCCGAAATTTTCTTGAATATTATTCAAGAAAAAACGATTTTAAAGAAATTGATAGAGTTCGAGGAACTGTTCCTCTTGGATGAAATGCTAAAGGAATATTCGGAAACACATTTTCAAAATCTTCGTATGGAAATCTACAAAGAAACCATCCAATTGATCGAGACGAACAACCAAGACCGTATCCATACGATTTTGCATTTCTGTACAAATATAATATGTTTCCTTATTCTAAGTGGTTATTCTATTAGGGGTAATCAAGAACTCATTATTCTTAACTCTTGGGTTCAAGAATTTCTATATAACTTAAGTGATACAATAAAAGCTTTTTCGATCCTTTTATTAACTGATTTATGTATAGGATTCCATTCAACTCATGGTTGGGAACTAATGATTGGGTCTGTCTATAAAGATTTTGGATTTACTCAGAATGATCAAATTATATCTGGTCTTGTTTCCACTTTTCCAGTCATTTTAGATACAATTTTAAAATACTGGATTTTCCGTTATTTAAATCGTGTATCTCCGTCACTTGTAGTGATTTATCATTCAATGAATGACTGAAAAAACGATCGACTGATCCAATTAGAAAATTTGTTTTTTTGTATCTAAACATTAAAAAATTGACTTATTCTTTTTCGTTCTACTCGTATTCTTCCTATATTCTAGGAAAATCATTTGAGTAAATAGCAGAATAATGGATAGGGAACTATGCCAGTAACCTACCTAATCTTATTGTAGAAATTTTCAGGATGAATGATTGGACCATGCAAACTAGAAATGCTTTTTCTTGGATAAAGGAAGAGATTACCCGATCCATTTCCGTATTGCTCATGATATATATAATAACTCGAGCACCCATTTCAAATGCATATCCCATTTTTGCTCAACAGGGTTATGAAAATCCGAGAGAAGCTACCGGGCGGATTGTATGTGCTAATTGCCATTTAGCTAATAAGCCTGTAGATATTGAGGTTCCACAAGCGGTACTTCCCGATACTGTATTTGAAGCAGTTGTTCGAATTCCTTATGATATGCAAGTTAAACAAGTTCTTGCTAATGGTAAAAAAGGGGCTTTGAATGTAGGTGCTGTTCTTATTTTACCAGAGGGTTTTGAATTGGCCCCTCCTGATCGTATTTCGCCCGAGATTAAAGAAAAGATAGGTAATTTGTCTTTTCAAAGTTATCGTCCCACAAAAAAAAATATTCTTGTGGTAGGCCCCGTTCCTGGGAAGAAATATAGTGAAATTACCTTTCCTATTCTTTCTCCAGATCCCGCTACTAAGAGAGATGTTCACTTCTTAAAATATCCTATATACGTAGGCGGGAATAGGGGAAGGGGTCAGATTTATCCCGACGGGAGCAAGAGTAATAATAATGTTTATAATGCTACAGCAACAGGTATAGTAAATAAAATTATACGAAAAGAAAAAGGTGGATACGAAATAACGATAGTGGATGCATCGGATGGACGTGAAGTGATTGATATTATACCGCCAGGACCAGAACTTCTTGTTTCAGAAGGTGAATCTATCAAACTTGATCAACCATTAACGAGTAATCCTAATGTGGGTGGATTTGGTCAGGGGGATGCAGAAATAGTGCTTCAAGATCCGTTACGTGTACAAGGTCTGTTGTTCTTCTTGGCATCTATTATTTTGGCACAAATCTTTTTGGTTCTTAAAAAGAAACAATTTGAAAAGGTTCAATTGTCCGAAATGAATTTTTAGGTATGTGGATTTATCAACCTATTAAGCAGGTAATAAAGAACTAAATTTTTGTTGATAAATTATGGAAAGACCTTTTGGTTTTTCTAGTTTTTTTCTCCTCTATTTAAAGAATTCCTTGTACCGTAGAACTAGTCAGTCATAGTATGTATATTGTGAAGAAGAGTATTTTACTTTGGTTCTTGTCTTTTTTTTTCAACTCTACAATTAATTCGAACATATGATTATGTAGCTGTTTTCACATTTCAATGCGCTAGAATAGAAATATATTAATCCTTTTCTATTGTAATAGAATTAAATTCCAC